CGAAGTTTTTTTTTTCTTTCTAAGAGGTGGAATAGAATAATGCGGTTGAAGCCTAATGATCATACGTCTGTAATGCATTGTCTGTCCCATAATAGGTCCCATTCTTCTAGCCTTTCCCGGAAGTCGATGACTATTCATATAGTATGAGAATCAATATGACTAACTACTTCGAAATTGATTTCATCTAAGAAATAGAATCAATATGACTAACTACTTCGAAATTGATTTCATCTAAGAAATAGAATCAATATGACTAACTACTTCGAAATTGATTTCATCTAAGAAATAGAATCAATATGACTAACTACTTCGAAAAGAATTTCATCTAAGAAATAGAAAAATTCTATTGGCAATCTACTCTAGATTTTGAGAATGGGTTGGTTGAACTTGAAAATTCACTCATTGAATAAGTAAACAATTGAATTGCATTCGGGTGGATGGTACTAACGAAATCGCGTGCTAACTCCCCGTTCTTATTGAATTAACCAATCAACTTATTAGCGGACATTTATTTTGCATTCGCGAATTTTCGCAAAAATTTGGCTATTTTCGGTTTATTTCTGATTATGAGAATCAATCCTACTACCTACTTCTCGGTCGTTTAAAACATAAGCTACTAACGTATAGGAAGAGATGAATATAACATATAGAAAGTGCATTGATACAGAGACTTCTTTCGTTATGTATGGCTGTTGATAAGATTGCATTGATACAGAGACTTATTGGAGGGTCCCATTGGCGTGCATCCAGTAGGAATTGAACCTACGAATTCGCCAATTATGAGTTGGGTGCTTTAACCACTCAGCCATGGATGCTTAACAGGGATCCTGGTACATGGTGAATAACCAAATTTGAATTGAACTAAAATCTTTAGAAAAAGCAAGAGTCTTGCTTTTTTTGATTTTATTTAATATTTTTATTTTTAAGGAGGAATAAAAAACAATGAATTCAGAATGGAATCCAGAAGAGAATCCAGAATTAAGGTGTTGTCTTTTCGAAATGAGAGAGATATTGAGAGAGATCAAGAATTCTAAATCTCCCATAAAGTTATGGAACCAATGGAATTCAGTGGGATCTTTCATTCACATTTTTTTCGACCAAGAACGTTTTCTAAAACTTTTTGATCCCCGAATTTGGATTATTTTAATTTCACGCACACGCAATTCACGGGGTTTAACTTTAACAATGAAAATCACTCGATTTTTCAATTTCATGATCAAGAGTCTAATACTCTTTGTAGTAGCGGTCCTTATATATCGTATTAACGGTCGAAATATGGTCGAAAGAAAAAATTTCTTTTTGATAGGGCTTCTTCCTATACCTATGAATTCCATTGGACCCGGAAATGATAGATTGGACGAATCCTTTAGGTCTTCCAATATCAATAGGTTGGTTGTTTCGCTCCTCTATCTTCCAAAAGGAAAAAGGATCTCTGAGAGTTCTTTCCCGAATCGGAAAGAGAGTCCCCCAATAACTAAAGAGAGTCCCCCAATAACTAAAAAGTGTAGCACTAACTGGGGTTTGCGCTGGGGTTTGCGGTGGTGTAGGAACTGGATCAGAAAAGGGAGGTATTCTAGCCAATTGAAAGGATCTTCTGATCAATTCATAGATGATTTTGATTCCATTAGCAATGAGGATTCGGACTTTCGATCGATTCTTTGGGATCTTGCCTTTCTTCAAAGGGAAGGAGCGGAGATAGAATCAAAATCAAATCGATTGCTGAAATGCCTTTCCTCAATGTCCCGGCTATTCACGAAACGTGAGAAGAAGATGATTAATCATCCGCTGGAAGAAAGCGAATACTTTCTTGGGAATCCTACAAGACCCGTTCTTTCTTTTTTCTATGACGGATGGTCAGACCCTTTTATGGGCTCGACTCCTACTGAGAGGTCCACTAAAGATCATAAATTGTTGAAGAAAGAACAAGATCTTTCTTTTGTCAGGCGATCGGAAACTAAAGAAATAGTTAATCTTTTCAAGATAATCATGTATTTACAAAATACCGTCTCAATTCATCCTATTTCATCAGATCCGGGATGTGAATTAGAAGAGAGATTTCAAGAAATGGCAGATTTATTCACTCTATCAATAACTGAGCCGGATCTAGTGTATAATAAGGGATTTGACTTTTCTATTGATTCCTACGGATTGGATCAAAAACAATTCTTGAATGAGGTATTCAACTCCAGGGATGAATGGAAAATCTTGGTTCTACCTCCTATTTTTTCTGAAGAGAATGAATCTTTTTATCGAAGGATCAGAAAAAAATGGGTCCCGATC